GCATTGGGTAGACCTCATACAATAACTGTCCTAGTTCTACCGTATCTTTTGTTTCATTTCTTCTGGAACAATCACAAACACTTTTTTTATTATGGATCTGGATCTACTACCAGAAATTCAATGCGTAATCTCAGCATTCAATGTGTATTCCTGAATAATCTCATTTTTCAATTATTCAACCATTTCATTTTACCAAGTTCAACGTTAGTCAGATTAGTCAACATTTATATGTTTCGATGCAACAACAAGATGTTATTTGTAACAAGTAGTTTTGTTGGTTGGTTAATTGGTCACATTTTCTTCATGAAATGGGTTGGATTGGTATTATTCTGGATACGGCAAAATCATTCTATTAGATCGAATGTACTTATTCGATCTAATAAGTACCTTGTGTCAGAATTGAGAAATTCTATGGCTCGAATCTTTACTATTCTCTTATTTATCACCTGTGTCTACTATTTAGGCAGAATACCGTCGCCTATTGTCACTAAGAAACTGAAAGAAACCTCAAAAACGGAAGAAAGGGGGGAAAGTGAGGAAGAAACAGATGTAGAAATAGAAAAAACTTCCGAAACGAAGGGGACTAAACAGGAACAAGAGGGATCCACCGAAGAAGACCCTTCCCTTTGTTCGGAAGAAAGGGAGGATCCAAAAAAACTACATGAAAAAAAAAAGAGGCAAGAAATTTTGAAGTTAGAAATACTTAAAGAGAAAGAAGATAAAGACCTCTTCTGGTTTGAAAAACCTCTTGTGAATCTTCTTTTCGACTATAAACGATGTAATCGTCCATTGAGATATATAAAAAAAAAATTCTTTCAAAATGCTGTAAGAAATGAAATGTCACAATATTTTTTTCACGTATGTCCAGTTGATGGAAAACAAATAATATCTTTTACATATCCACCCAGTTTATCGATTTTTTTGGAAATGATGCAAAGAAAGATGTCTTTGTGTACGACCGAAAAACTATCCCCGGAAGATTTGTATAATCATTGGGTTTATACCAATGAACAAAAAAGGTACGGCTTGAGCAATGAATTCATAAACCGAATAGAAGTTCTAAACAAGGGAGCTCTTACTATAGATGTGCTTGAAAAAAGGACCAGATTGTACAATGATTCAATTCTAAACCAAGAATGCTTGCCTAGAATGTATGATCCTTTTTTAAACGGACCCTATCGTGGAACAATCAACAAAGTACATTCACTTCTTCTTCTTATTTTCTTCTTATTCAATTCAAAAAGAATACATATAGATATAGTAAATTAATAAAAAGCCGGATACATAAGATAAATATACAAAGAGATAAGAAGAGATTCGCCCCCCCCCCACATATTTGATCCCTTCTCCTACAAAGAAACTTGCAACACCAACACCATTGGTAATTCCGTCAATTACCCGTCTATCTAAAAAATGAGTTACTTCAGCTAATCCTCTTATACTTTTAGTTAAGCATGTTCCATAAAAAACATCTATGTAACCACGATTATATGACCAGTTGTATATCACATTTATTATTCGGTCCAAGAAATTTTTGTTAGAGCCCGTTTTTTTAACAAATGAATTGATTACGTCCAAATTCTGAAAAGATGAATTAACAGACCCATATAAAATAGACGCTATGAATATTCCAAAACAGGCTATACTGACTGAATAAATTGCATTTGTCACAAATTCATACCAATACGCAGAACAGGTCGAATTTTTATGTAAAAGGTTTATTGATGGAGTTAACCATTTCGATAATATATCAAAATCCATTACTCCTTGATCGAAAGGAATTCCTATGTATCCAACGAACAAAGTAAAAAGGACCAATATAAGTAGAGGCAAAAGCATAGTATTGTCTGATTCATGGGGATACGTTGAAGTGTCTTTATTTTCAAAATAAATCCTAAAGGATCGTATCAGATTTCTTACATTTCCGTTCATTTTGTATATCTTTTTCGAAAAAAAGGAAACCTTTTCACTATTATTTATTGTTGCTAAAAACCCATTTTTGTTAAGTGGTTTGGTTCCTTCTTTCCCCCATATTGATATTGAATAGAACGAGCTATTTTGAGTGCCACTATAATTTTGAAAATGGGCGTGTAAATGACCATCAAAAGTAAGTAAATACATCCGAAACATATAAAATGCAGTTAACCCCGCTGAGAAACAAGCTATTATCGCGAAAATAGGTGAATACAACCAACTATCATTAAGAATTTCATCTTTAGACCAAAAACAAGCAAGAGGTGGAATTCCACAAAGAGAAAGTGTACCTAATAAAAAAGTATTTTTTGTAATTGGCACATATTTTGTTAAACCACCCATCAGAACCATGTTCTGGCTTTTATCTGGAGAATATCCAACAATGGGTTCCATTGAATGAATAATTGATCCGGATCCTAAAAACAATAATGCTTTCGAATAGGCATGAGTGATCAAATGGAATAAAGCAGCTCGATAAGAGCCTATCCCTGGGGCTAACATAATATAACCCAATTGAGACATTGTAGAATAGGCTAAACTTCTCTTAATGTCTCTTTGAGCAAGAGCTAAAGTAGCTCCTAATAGTATCGTTATTACGCCTATCAAAGAAATGAGATTCATTATGTAAGGTATGACTGTGAAAAGCGGAAGAAGCCGAGCGACAAGAAAAATGCCTGCTGCTACCATAGTAGCAGCATGGATAAGAGCCGAAATAGGAGTAGGTCCCTCCATGGCATCAGGTAACCATACATGAAGGGGAAATTGTGCGGATTTAGCAACTGCACCGACGAATAATAGGGAGGCACACAGAGTAGCAAATAAAGAGTTGACCCCATTATTACGGATCAGGTTATTGAATATTTCGAACAAATCCCGAAATTCGAAACTCCCTGTTATCCAATAAAAACCTAAGATTCCTAATAATAACCCAAAATCCCCTACACGATTAGTTACAAACGCTTTTTGACAAGCATTTGCTGCAGCCGGTCGTGTGAACCAAAAACCTATTAATAAATACGAACACATTCCCACCAGTTCCCAAAAAATATGAATTTGTATCAAATTGGAACTAGTAACTAATCCCAACATGGAAGTATTGGAAAAACTCATATAAGCAAAAAATCTCAAATATCCTTGATCATGAGACATATAATTGTCACTATAAATAAGAACCATGATTCCAACAGTAGTGATTAGTATTGACATAATAGAAGTAAGTGGATCGATCAAGTGGCCGAACTCTAAAGAAAAATCAGTATTGATGGTCCAAGACCATAGATGTTGATAGGTAGAACTGCCATTTATCTGTTGAATAGACAGATCGGACGAAAAAACCATAACTATACTTAGCAATGAAACACTAGGAAAAGTCCACATACGACGAAGATTTTTTGTTGCGGTCGGAGCAAGCAGAAGTCCCAACCCTATTGACATAGTAACTGGAAGTAGAGCGAAAGGTATGATCCACGCATATTGATATGTATGTTCCATAAGAAAATCAAACTTTCTTTTTTTTTTTATTCTTATTAATTGTTTCCGATTCACCAGCCCCTATTTCTTCCGGAAGGAGCAATAATCAAATAAATAAAAAAAAAAATAAAACTATACAAGATATAATATAAAAGAACTCAAATATGATTTTTCATTCTTAATTATTTTGATTCTTTCCAAACTATAAAAAAAAATTCCTTTGAAAATCACATCGTTTTTTCTTTTTTCTTCTATTTCATTTCTTTTTTATCCTTAATAATATCGTATGCGATGTTCATATATCTGTATCTATATTTTTCTATGTTATGAAGTAAGCATAAGTATCGGCTATGGAATAAATATAGATAATGAATAGAAAGAACGATCTATTTTGAATTGAACAATAAATGTCTTTCACATCCAACTATAAAAACGAGTGACCTTTTTTTTTTTTTGAAATGGCGGTTCCAAAGAAACGTACTTCTCTGTCAAAAAAGCGTATTCGTAGAAATATTTGGAAGGGAAGGGGATATCAGGCCGCGGCAAAAGCTTTATCTTTAGCTAAATCTATTTCTACTGGGCATTCAAAAAGTTTTTTTGTGCGACAAACAAGTAATAAAGCCTTGGAATGATCTGAATCGGCATGACTCGATGAATTAGATGATTTATAAGATGAAGAATTCACATTAACTAATGTTTTGAACTCATCAATATGAGATAGAACTAGCTGTTGTGGTATGTAGAATATGAATTATTCTGTAATACTAGGTTCTAAAAATGATTCCTTTTTTGTTTGAAAAAAAAAAGAAGTAGTTAGACACAAAATACAAGGTTTCACCTTTCATTGATTCATTTTTATAATTCGCGAGATGGGGATTGTAACTTTCCCCATCGATTCATTTTTCACAATAACAAAACTCTTCTTTTTTTCTTAGGAAGGGGTTGGTTTATTGGATTATGTATCTCCAATAGTTATACATCATTAAGATTTTTGGAAGATCTGAAACAAGTATGAACGAGGTTAGAGCCCCCCTTTTTGCTGTTACAAAGTAAGTTGGGGATAAGGTCCGTAGTAAAAATCAATGGATTATTGAAACTAATTGATTAAAATATACATTTTAAAACTTTGATTTGTAGCTCTCGGAATCACTACATATCTACAAGGAATCCCTCTTGTTTCGAACCGATCAAAAAAAAAAATAAGAAAACTGCCAGGATCCCATTTAGATCCATATTTATGTACAAAGAATGAGTCAATCTTACGTAATCCAACCCCAAGCCTATCCCATGTTTGAGCTGGAGGATCGATCAATCGATCTATCTAGGTCTAATATCTAAATTATTTTATCTATTAATATTAGATTTCAAGATAAGAGATCTTATCGGTTTAAATTTTAAAGTACATTACAGTAGAATTCCGATAAAGATTGAAACTCTTTTGTTCTATGATATGCCCGGTCCAATACCTAAGGGGTTTGGTAAATCCTCACACGAATTATGTTATGTGTACAACGAAGGTCCCAATCGTTAATACATCTTTGATACCAACAAAGTATTTAGAGAAATATTTTGGATGTAGTGATGAAGTTGTGATGCATAAAAAATCTTGTTTTCTTTTGTTCATTGAAAAATGAATCTTTTTCATTTCAGATCTATCAAATCAGATAAATGAGAAAAAAAAATTCTTAGTTCTATGCCCGGACTGAGGACATAACCGTCTAGTTCCAACTGTTCCAGAAAAACTTATAATACGGAAAAGCCCGCTGTTTAAAATGACCCTCTGCCACGATACTAAGGATTATCGAGCGTTTAAATATTTATTTGAATGGGTCTTTATTCATCGATTCTAACGTTTCCTAAAATAGATTGCATTAAATCCCTCAATCTCGACGATTGAACATCGTATGGACTATGATTATTTCGATCAAGCCGCTATGGTGAAATTGGTAGACACGCTGCTCTTAGGAAGCAGTGCTAGAGCATCTCGGTTCGAGTCCGAGTGGCGGCATCCCCTAAAAAAGGCACAATAGATCCTATAATGAATTCAATTCCGGATTTCCATTCCGTAATTGGGGATACCCTCCTAAAAAAAATTATGATATTTGCAACTTTAGAACATATATTAACTCACATCTCTTTTTCTATCATTTCAATTGTTATTACGATTCATTTGATGACCTTATTAGTCCATGAAACCGTAGGACTATTGGATTTGTCAGAAAAAGCCATGATGGCTACCTTTTTCTGTATAACAGGATTATTAGTTACTCGTTGGATTTATTCGAGACATTTGCCGTTAAGTGATTTATATGAATCTTTAATGTTTCTTTCATGGAGTTTCTCCATTATTCATATGTTTCCTAAAAGACGGAGCCATAAAAGTTATTTAAGCGCAATAGCCGCGCCAAGTGCTATTTTTACCCAAGGCTTTGCCACCTCGGGTCTTTTAACGGAAATGCATCAATCTGCAATATTAGTACCTGCTCTACAATCCCAGTGGTTAATGATGCACGTAAGTATGATGTTATTGAGCTATGCAGCTCTTTTATGTGGATCGTTATTATCCGTAGCTCTTTTAGTCATTACATTTCGAAAAACCCTAGGTATTCCTGGTAAAAGCAATCATTTATTAAATGGATCATTTTCCTTTGTGAATGAAAAAAGAAGTGTTTTACAAAACACTTCTTTTCTTTCATTTATAAATTATCACAGGTATCAATTAACTCAGCAATTAGATTGTTGTAGTTATCGTGTCATTAGTCTAGGGTTTACTTTTTTAACCATAGGTATTCTTTCGGGAGCAGTATGGGCTAATGAGGCATGGGGGTCTTATTGGAATTGGGACCCCAAGGAAACTTGGGCATTTATTACTTGGACCATATTCGCGATTTATTTACATAGTAGAACAAATCAGAACTTTCAGGGCGTGGATTCGGCAATTGTGGCTTCTATAGGATTTCTTATAATTTGGATATGCTATTTTGGGGTCAATCTATTAGGAATAGGACTACATAGTTATGGTTCATTCACATTAACAACTAATTGAAGAAAAGACAAGACCCGAAGAATACATAGGAACACAGTCCCGTATATTATATAAAGAAGGTTTGTGCAAGTTTTTTCGAACCATTCAAATGGTTCGAAAAAACTCTAGAGGTATCTGATTACAATTCACTTCATTTTTTTTTTTTCTTTGGATTATACAGCGAACGCTTTTAAAAATCACAGGATTCTTTTACATTAATGTAATGTCTTATTGATGAAAACTATTTATGAAAATAAATAGATAGAATAGCTTCTATCCTGTCAATTGATAGCGAGAGAACGAAATCGGGATAAATACCAATACCTATTACAGGTAGAAGGATACAGACCGAAACAAATAGTTCTCGTGGTCCAGAATCAAAAAAATAAGAGTTTGGAACGTTGAATAGCTTGTAGCCATAGAACATCCGACGTAACATAGATAATGAATAAATAGGAGTTAATATCATTCCAATTGCCATTACGAAAGTAATTAGTATTTTCGGCATTAAAAGGTATTTCGGGCTAGTAATTATTCCAAAAAATACTACTGATTCCGCAACAAAACCACTCATTCCCGGCAATGCAAGAGAAGCCATCGAGAAGCTACTGAACATGGTAAATATTTTTGGCATTGGGATAGCTATTCCTCCCATTTCGTCGAGATAAACAAGACGTATTCTATCGTAACTCGTTCCTGCCAAGAAAAAAAGTGCAGCACCAATAAATCCATGAGAGATTATTTGTAAAATGGCTCCATTGATTCCCGTATCGGTTATAGAACCAATTCCTATAAGTGTGAAACCCATATGAGATACGGAGGAATAGGCTATTCTCTTTTTTAAATTGCGTTGACCGAAAGAAGTTGAAGCTGCATAGATTATTTGAATCGCTCCTACTATCATCAACCAGGGAGAAAATATAGAATGAGCATGGGGTAATAATTCCATATTGATCCGAACCAATCCATATGCTCCCATTTTTAATAAGATTCCCGCTAGAAGCATACATGTACTGTAATGTGCTTCTCCATGGGTATCTGGTAACCATGTATGTAGGGGTATAATCGGCGATTTCACAGCATAAGCAATAAGGAAGCCAAAATAGAATATTATTTCTAATCCCAAAGGATATGATTGATTAGTTAATGTTTCAAAATTTAATGTTGGTTCATTGGAGCCATATAAACCCATACCCGGAACTCCCATTAAGAGAAAAATAGAACCCCCCGCTGTGTACAATATAAACTTTGTAGCTGAGTACAGACGTTTCTTCCCCCCCCATATGGATAGAAGTAGGTAAACAGGAATTAATTCTAACTCCCACATGAGGAAAAAAAGTAAAAGGTCTCGAGAGGAAAATGATCCTATTTGACCACTGTACATTGCTAACATCAGAAAATGGAACAATCGCGAATCTCTAGTAACTGGCCGAGCCGCTAAAGTAGCTAAAGTAGTGATGAATCCCGTCAGTAAAATGGGCCCTATGGAAAGTCCATCGATTCCTGGTCTCCAGTGAAAATCAAAAGTATTTATCCATTTATAAGCCTCCTCTAATTGGATTAATGGATCGTCCGATTGGAAATGATAACAGAACGCATAGGTCGTTAGAAGGAGTTCTAATAAGCATATACAAATAGTATACCACCGAACCACCTTATTTTTATTCCCTCTACGAGGGAGAAAGAAAATTGACGAACCCGCGGATATCGGCAAAACAACAATTATTGTTAACCAAGGAAAATAACTCGTGGTAAAGACAAGATAGACTTTGACCAGAAAAACCCGCGCTCGGAATAATTTCTCGAGTACGGGTTTTTGTCAGTAAAGAGGAATCAAATGGATTCAAGTGGATTTTTCTAGAAGGTATCAATAAGCTAGACCCATGCTGCGAGTTGTCTCATGCCATAAGTAAACCCGAACACTCAAGAAATCTGTTGGACAAGCGGATTCACATCTCTTACAACCTACACAGTCCTCTGTTCTTGGAGCAGAAGCAATTTGTTTAGCTTTACATCCGTCCCAAGGTATCATTTCCAATACATCTGTGGGGCAAGCTCGTACACATTGAGTACACCCTATACATGTATCATAAATCTTTACTGAATGTGACATTGGGTCTATAAATTTTTTGAACTTTATGAATTTTCGATCTGGCTTCAGTAGTAATTGAATATATTATATATATTATGTTGTAGACGCCAGACGAATCAGTGGTTTACCAGAATTTCTTTTATAATCAATCTATTTTATTTCTGGATCTGTTCATGAGCAAGGGCCAAGATACTTTGATTTCTTACGTTTCAACAAACATGGCCATACGAATCATACATGCTAGTTCTAAATTAGTGAATATATTGTAGATATCTGTCTTTATTTATATCATTATACTATTTATTCAACAAATTCGATTGATTGATACGAGTTGATTTTCTGTTACGATAGATCGATGAAACAATAGCCGGCCCAATAGCTGCTTCAGCGGCTGCAATAGCTATAACAAAAATCGAGAAAATATCTCCTTTTAATTGACGACTATCAAACAAATCAGAAAATGTTACGAGATTTATATTAACCGCATTCAGTATAAGTTCAAGACACATAAGTGCTCTAACCATGTTTCGGCTTGTGATCAATCCATAAATACCGATAGAAAATAAATAGGCACTCAAAATAAGTATGTGTTCGGTCATCATTGACCAACTCCTCATCAATCTCGATTCATTTCAATATGAACAACAATTTCACCGATTTGATTAGAATATCAATTAAGTATGAAACAAAGTAAGGTATTAGTAATGGATCGAGCTAAACCCCCCTCAATTTCATATATGAACAATAGAATATGAAAAAGGAACTGAAGGAAAATAGATGTAATAACATAGAACAAAACAAGACTTTAGTTATTTTATTTTGGATCTAAGTATTGATTATTTATTACTTTACTGCCGGGCCATAGCAATTGCACCTATCAAAGCAACTAAAAGAATTATAGAAATGAGTTCAAACGGGAGGTAAAAATCTGTTGATAAATGAATCCCAATTTGTTGAACGTTAGTTGTTAGGTCCTGTTCTATAATCTGATTGGATCTTGTAGTCCAAATAATCCCGTACCACGACGTATCCGAGATAGTAGTAATTAGTGAAAAAAGAATACTTGTACAAACCAGTGAAGTGACCCCATCCCCAACGGTCCAAAGATAGGAATCGTTGTAATATTCTGAACCATTCATGAACATCACAGCAAATATGATTAAAACATTTACAGCCCCTACGTAAATAAGGAGTTGTGCAGCAGCTACAAAATAGGAGTTAGATGGAATATGGAATAAGGATATACAAACAAGAACCAATCCCAATGAAAAAGCAGAATAAATTGGATTGGTAAGTAAGACCACCCCCAGACCTCCTAATATAAGACCTGATCCCAGAAATACTAAAAGAATATCATGTATTGGTCCAGGTAAATCCATTATGTGTAAAATAAGAGATAAATAAATCGAAATATTTCATAAACTTACTAACTGATCCAAGAAAAAAGAGGTTACCTTTTTTTTTTGTATATGATACGTCCTAATTGAATCCTAAAGGGGTGTGGATTGATATAGATACAGTTATTGGATCAATTCCGCTACTGTATCTGAAAGAGTAGTTCGGAATTGTATATTTTGAAATCATCACAGATATATGAATCCATTCTAAATCAAAATTAAGCCTTGATTCTCACCAATCAATAATTATGATTTGTAGTTACTGACCTAGCAAAATGAAAGAAGCCTCACTCCTTTATTTTGACTTTAGATCAAAAAAAAAATGGAATCTTAGTAATTGGTAATCGTTTTTGAATCAAGGGGTTTACCCCTGGTTATTTTTATTTGAGTCGAATTCGTAATTGTTCGAATTGTGTAATCTCCAATTACTGACATTGGTAACCGGCCCAAAGCAATTTGATTATAATTCAATTCGTGACGATCATAAGTAGAAAGTTCATATTCTTCGGTCATTGATAAACAGTTTGTTGGACAATACTCGACACAATTACCACAAAATATACAGATTCCAAAATCAATACTATAATTAAGCAATCGTTTCTTTCTAATATCCGTTTCCAATCTCCAATGAACAACGGGTAGATCTATGGGGCATACCCGAACACATACTTCACAAGCAATACATTTATCAAATTCAAAGTGGATTCGACCACGAAAACGCTCCGATGTGATCGATTTTTCATAAGGATATTGAATAGTCACAGGTAAACGATTCACGTGAGATAAGGTAATCATGAAACTTTGACCAATGTACCTTGCGGCTCGTATTGTCTGTTGACCATAATTCATGAACCCAGTCACCATAGGGAACATATCGTGGATATCCATGAATAATTTGATGTTTCTTTCTCTTGCTCTAGATAGGTTAGGTTATGAATCTAGAATATCATATTCTGTTATAGCGAAACGAGTTGGGAAGAAGTTGTTAATAATAAATTACCTAGAGAAATAGGTAAAAGAAATTTCCACCCAAGGTTTAATAGTTGGTCCATTCTCATCCTAGGTAAAGTCCATCTTGTTGTGATAGGAATGAACAGGAACAAATAAGCTTTAGCTAATGTAATAAGGATACCAATTGTCATTCCAAAGACTCCGCCCGTTTTATTTATTCCGAAAGGTTCAGGAATGAATATGTGCGGAATAGATAGATTCCACCCCCCCAAGTAAAGAACTGTTACAAATAATGAAGAAACTAGTAGATTTAGGTAAGAAGCAACGTAAAATAAACCAGATTTAATACCTGAATATTCGGTTTGATAACCTGCTACTAATTCCTCCTCTGCTTCTGGTAAATCAAAAGGTAATCTCTCACATTCCGCTAGGGAAGAAATTAGAAAAACTATAAACCCTATAGGTTGACGCCACAGATTCCACCCCCAAAACCCATATTTTGACTGCGCCTCAACTATATCAACTGTACTTGAACTGTTAGATAATCATAGTCGACGATAACATCACTATTCCCATCGCTATTCCAGAACCGCACATGAGACCTCAGCTTCATACGGCTCCTCGATGGCCACAAATAAATCTAAGGACTGGTTCATTATTACCTCGGCATGTTTGTATAGTGTAGATAGAGTAAATATGCATCGAAGAGTCCCGAATTAGACCAATGGAATTCCGTCTGCCATAATAAAAAAAAAGCGCTTCTGAATTGATCTCATCCTTTATTTTCTAATTAGAATTAGAATTCTTTTAGTTCAGTAATAACTTAAGCCTTCAATAAAATACTCGTTGTTTCAATAGATATTTCGACCCATATCTTTCGTACGAAAAATAATTAGACACTAATTCATGAGTTATAGTTGATGAATCATTATAAGAATTCTATCCGTATGAATATAGATAGGATTGAGGAAAGAAAGAATAAACAAAGATAAAGATCTCTTATTATTCAGTTTTCCTATTGCATTTCATTTCTTTCGTTCCTGTTCTTCTTTCTCACTCAGAAAGGGGATTTCTAAAAAATAAAATCAAAGGATTACTTCGTTCTCGACAGTTATTTATTTAATCAGTGGATAGAAGCATACTCTGGATCAGAATCGTGAGGAAGTACTGCTTGATCATTTCTACGAACTTAAAGCCCTCTCATTATGATTCCTTTTAGGCAGAAATATCCCTTTGGATACCTTACATTATCTCCATCACTAATCCTTTTTGTACCTTGGTGTTCCTAACCGTCCACTCATTTTTGATTGATCCCCGATATGGTAATACATACACCATACACAACATACAATAGTAGAAACTCCATACAGTTGATCTTTTGCACCCGCTTCAAGTCATGATGACTAATCAACCAATCTTGGGGTAAACAGTTCCGACCGCTTATGTTTACTTCCATTTTACTCTCGTACATAGGGAATGAGAATCAATCTTCTTACTGCAAATTCATAAGCGGTTTTGTTTCACTCATATAACTATCTGGTTTAACTCATCGACCCGAATGATGAATAAAAAGAGAAAGGTATCTATTCAACACATCCAACCCATTTACTGGAAATAAAGGAAAGGGGTAAAGGTTCATGTTCCAACGAATCACACGTAGAGATATTGATAACACACACGGAGTTAATGGTATTTCATAACTAATAGATTGAGCAGCAGCCCGTAGACCACCTGAAAAGGAATATTTATTATTCGATCCATATCCTGACATAAGAAGTCCAATAGGAGCAATACTGGAAATAGCGATCCATAAAAAAACGCCTATACTGAGATCGGCTAGAACAAGGCGATAGCCAAAAGGAATTACTGAATAGCTTAGTAGAATTGATATGACCGCTATAGATGGCCCCATACTGAATAAACGAATATCTCCTCTAGATGGGAGAAGATCCTCTTTCAAAAGTAGTTTAGTCCCATCTGCTAGAGCTTGAAGAATTCCCAAGGGGCCGGCATATTCAGGCCCGATACGTTGTTGTATCCCTGCGGATATTTCTCTTTCTAACCAAACAATCACGAGTACGCCTATTGTGATTCCCGATACAGGAGTAAAAATAGGGACAAGAAGCCATAAGAGGTCTATGACCTCTTTTAAGGATTCCGATCTGGAAAAAGAATTGATAGCTTGTACTTCTGTCGTATCAATTATCATTTCAACGATCAACTTCTCCCATAATGATATCTATACTACCTAGTATCGTCATGATATCAGCCAATTTCATTCTTTTAACTAACTGAGGAAGAATTTGCAAATTGATGAAACCCGGTGGACGAATTTTCCATCTCCAGGGAAAAACACTATTATCCCCTATCAGAAAAATTCCCAATTCTCCTTTTGGGGCTTCGACTCTCACATAAAGTTCTTGTTTCGACAATTCAAAAGTGGGAGAAGGCTTTTTACTAATGAATCGATATTCAAAATCATTCCATTCGGAATCCCTTGCTCTATCAAAGCGTCGAACTTCTAAGTTCTCATAGGGCCCCCCCGGAATTCCTTCTAGAGCCTGTTGAATAATTTTTATGGATTCTGTCATTTCATTGATTCGTACTAAATAACGAGCTAATGAGTCTCCTTCTTTTTGCCACTGGACTTCCCAATCGAATTCATCGTAACACTCATAATGATCAACTTTACGAAGATCCCATTGGATTCCGGAAGCTCGTAGCATTGGTCCCGATAAACCCCAATTTATTGCTTCCTCCCCGCCAATAATGCCCACCCCTTCAACTCGTTCCAAAAAAATGGGATTTTGCGTAATAAGCTTTTGATATTCAACAACTCCTGTTAAAGAATAATCGCAGAAATCCAAACATTTATCTATCCAGCCATGAGGTAGATCAGCAGCGACTCCCCCGATACGGAAATAATTATGCATCATTCGCATACCTGTGGCAGCTTCGAATAGGTCATATAGCAATTCCCTTTCTCTGAAAATATAGAAGAAGGGAGTCTGTGAACCGATATCCGCCATAAAAGGTCCAAGCCATAATAAATGAGAAGCTATACGACTCAGCTCCAGCATAATGACTCTGATATAGCTGGCTCTTTTTGGTACTTGAATATTTCCTAATTGTTCCGGTGCATTTACTGTTATTGCCTCTGTGAACATAGTAGCTAAATAATCCCAACGTGTTACATAAGGAAGATATTGTATAATTGTTCGGTTTTCCGCAATTTTTTCCATCCCTCTGTGTAAATAACCCAATACAGGTTCGCAGTCAATAACATCTTCACCATCTAGAGTAACGATAAGTCGAAGAACACCATGCATTGATGGGTGGTGAGGACCCATATTAACTATCATGAGGTCTTTTCTTGTAGCCGGTACATTCATATGTTTTCTTCTCCAATCCATTATTCTATGAATTGCCGAATACGAAATAAATGAGGTTCATCCAAATTCAAGATCTAATAAACCACAAAATTCAAACAATCTTCAAATTAACGAGTTTTTGGTTCCCTAATATCTAACTGATCGATTAATTTTTTATAACGCACTCTATTTTTCTTTGACAAATAAGACAGCAGTCGTTGACGTTTTCCCAGAATTTTCCGCAAACCTATCTGAGATAAACAATCTTTTCTGTGCAATTCAAGATGTGAAGTAAGTCTCTGTATCTTATTGGTGAAATTGATTACTTGAAATTCAACAGACCCTTTGTTTTTTTCTTCTTTCGGAATAACTGAGATGAATGAATTTTTGACCATAACCATAAAAATAAATTTTCTCTCTTTTTTTTTTTCCACAGATATGGATTTTACCAATCTGGAATAATAATTTATTTCGATCTGATACACCCAATAATCTGGATTTATTCATATATTACTTTATTCTATCAAATCAAATTACAAATTGTACTTACAATTCAATTCATTTGAATTGAATTTTTATTTGATTTGATAGAAGGGCAATTTCTGCACCCACAAAATAAAATGATTTTGACCTAAGAAGATTCTACCGAATCATTTCTAGATTCAATCCAATTGATACATTATTAAATCGGTATCATGTATCAGGCTGTAACACAGCGTGTGTGTACATTCATATACCGGATACGACACCTGATAGATAGGAAATGAACCAACCATCAATTAATTCCGAATCGTGGATACATATGTATCCTTGACATACTGAAACGGCTGCCATTATTGGTATCAAACCAGTAGCGGTTCATACAAGCTAAATCCTCTAATCGATAATTGGGCCAAAGAAACAAATTGAATTGAATGAATTTATTTATATCTGTATCAATATGCTTGTCCTCATCCAAAAATTGCCCGCAGTTCCTTACATTGTTGTCGTTGAAAAATACCGGATTTCTATTCATAACATCCCTATTTCTGGAATTGAAACAAATTAGAATTCGCAATTCTCTACAACGCCTAGGGGATAGAATATTTTCGGGAACAGGCAAATCATAAGGATTTTCGTCTCTATTCACAAACATCTTTTTATGTTGTGCAATGGGTCCATTGAAAAAACTCTCATCAACATCTCTTTTTTCTCGGTATCTTCCATTAGTTTGGAATTTATTATTATGGACCAATGAAATACCTATGGTTTGATACATAATAAATTGGCTATCCCGTTTTATAGCCAGACGCGCCGGTTCGATAATAAATATGCCCCTTTTTATCAATTCTGTAAGAGTTAGCTTCTTCCGAAGGGACATTACATCCAGTCGCATTTCTCCTCCTTGAATAGAGGATATAGCAATTTCATTTGGATTTATTAGCCTAAGCAGGAAACAATATACCTTAACATTATTGAACATTCTTTGATTGAAAGGATCATCCCATCTCAATTGAAAAAAGAAATATCTTTTCAGGAAGAACTCTAGTTCTTCTTTGTTGTTATTCTTGGGTTGTCCTTTCTTTCCACGTTTTTTCATGTCTAATTCCGTGTAATCTTTTTCAAAATCTTTTTGTCGTTTTCGTGCGTCTGAGCCAATATTTCCTTGTCCAAGCTGTTCTTTTTCTTCTTGATTTCGATTCTCTAATTCAAGATATTCTTTTTGATTAGATGATATACGAAGATCCTTTTTTTTATTTTCAGTGCTGTTTTTGTTTTCACTAATGTTCTCATTTTGATTAAAAATTAAAATAAGTAATTTGATTGGTATAATCCACGGTTTGATCTTATATGTATCATAAAGTGGCACAAATTCTGAGAAGAACCAAGATTCCGGATTTGGTATGAGACGATATAACATTTCTTTATTCATTCCCATCCAATCAAAAAAGTTTTTTTTTTGATTGGGCGGGTTGATTTCTTGATGAATTGTGAGATAGAAAAGATCTTTCTTATCAATCATTTGATAATAATCAGTCTCGGTCTTAGCAATTTTATTAATGTTGGTCCCGGTATCCGTATCGGTCCAGGCCTCAATATCGATATTCTTTCTAAGAAAGAAATCGAAAATTTTCGACTCCAAATATTTTCTATCCGTACTTTTACTCGTACCAATAATATACTCTTCTCCTAGATAATCACTAATAGATCTATCCCTCAGTACATAAAATGGTTCAATTTTAGGTGTGTTGTAATTATATGGAATCTCTCGGTCCTCGTTTACTTGTAATGAGGATGGATAAATATATGAGTCTTTCCTATCCCCAAAACTAATATATTTATATGAAAAAAGATCATATCTGTATTTTTTTTTGAATGTTTCTTTTTTACTCGTCAATGAATTCACTTCATAATCATTTTTTTTCTCATAATGAATGAATTGGTCTTTTTCATATGAATTCTTTTTTGAGTCTTTATTTTGAATCGTACGACGCCGATTGACCCTAGTTCGCCATTTTTGCGGTACTAATCTAGACCACCTAGTCTGAGATAAATTGTATTGATAATGACCCTTTAACCAGTTTTTCCACTCATTCATTCCAGAATTCAGAAGTTTTTTATGCCTTGATTTGAAATCAAATATTCTTCGTGTTCCAAAATAATTCCTTATTCTATCCTTAAGAATAAGATATGCTTCGCGATATTGAAGTAGAGATCTCAAATGAGACTTGTTAATAACTTGGAGTTGTGATAATTTGTAAAATACAGATGCTTGAGAAAAGGAATATAGGTCACAAGAAATCTGTGATTTATTATTACTAATATTAGAAAGAGACTTTTTGATAGTCGAAATAAAGTGAATTTTATTTTGATTTGTTTCATCAATTCCTTCTTTATTTTTTTCATCATTGTAAATGTATTTATCGATAATCTTTTTTGTTGATTCAAGGAAAAGTTGTACATTGACTCTGGAAATATTAACGGTACATCGAAAGATATCTATGTATATTCTTTCGTTGAAAAATTTCAAAAAATAGTGCCATTTACGTATGAATATGAATCCGTTACTTCTTCTTTTTGATATCTGCCAAATATGTTTCTGCGATTCCGATCTTTTATCACCACAACTTGTATCGTTAGGACTAATATTTATATCCGGAGTTAGAAATATTTTTCTTTTGTCTTTTGCAACCCTTTCTATTTGATTTCTGATTAGGGTTGTTCTGTCGGACAGATCTTTCCTGTTTTTTTCTGTCGGTGAATAATTTGCCCAATCCATGAATCTAATTCGAATGGTCGATTCAGGAACAATTTTATTACTGATTATGGTTATGGAATCTTTTCCATTTTCATTCGGTTCATATACTTTTACTTTTTTCAATCCAAATAATGAAATTGTATTTACGTTTACAAACTCTTTTATTATTCTTTTTAAAAATAGAACTCTTTTGATAATCCATCTTGTTTTTTCTTTTGAGACCTTTATAAACTGTTTCGTTTTTTCTTTGAAAACTCTTAGAACTAGAAAACATTTTTTTTTCACTTTTCTTATTTTTTTTTCGAGTTCTTTATAAATGGGTTCAAAAAAGGAAGGTTGTTTTCGGGGAGAACCAAAAGGTAGTTCGGTTTCCATTCCCCAGATTGTTAAAAAACAAAAATTTTGTTTTTTCCCTCTCTTTTTGATTGGATCTCGATGATGGGATCGTAATTTGGATCTGCGCCAGGGTTTCAGACAGAAAGGAAATAGGATTTTTATCTGAATACCATCTGTTAACCAGTCTTTCGGAAATTCTGTTTCTGATAATTGAACACCATTATAGGTGCATTTAACATGCATTTCTCCATTCCACTCCTTCAAATCCTCGTACCACTCAGGGAATTGAAATAATAACATACGGCCGAGGTTTTTAGCTATTATCAATGAAGGCAATATGATGTATTTTCTAAGAATCGATTGGGTTACTAACATAGTACCTCTTATTGTTTGAGCAAATAGAAAAGTATCCCACATTTCTGCTATTTCTATCCGTTCATTCTCCCGTTTTTTATCTTCAGTTTCCTTCTCCTTTTCTTTTGCCTCTTTCTCCTCAGAATCCGAAGTGTTGAATTTCGGTCCTGTATCTATCCAATTTCTAAAAATGAGATTCATTGTTCGGGAGATATCAAAAGAAAAAGAAAGGGTTTTGTCTATTCTGTCCAAAAAAAGTAGAGAATGCGCAGTTGCTTGAAACATTTCCCAAGGAACTATTTTACGTCTTTGAGCGCGGATGGATCCTTTTATTATATCCCGACGAAAATCTGATTGTTGCGAGTAACGTATCAAAGCCACCTCTTCTGCTTGACCACTATTACGAGTATGAGTATTGGTATTTTTATCCCTATCAGTATAAATTACCACACGTTTGGCTTTTCTTGAACGAATCCCCGGATTTTCTGTTGATTCTTCCTCTTCCTCATTTTCCTCCTCCCGCTCTTCATCCCGCTCTTCAAAAGAATCGATGAATTTGTATGACCGTCGAGGAATCTTTTTACCGATTTCTTCTATTCCAATAGATTTATTTTGAATTGTTTGATTATTTTGATCAGTTGTAATTGCATCGAATAGAAATTTCAAACATTTTGTTTGATTTTCTGAATTAAATCCCCTTTGTTCGGATATTAAAGCAAGTTTTTTCAAATTAAGACTAAAATCAGTTGTCGATTTACTAGCTAATTCACTGATAGAGTTCAAGAAATGACCAATGTCTGTCGATAATGATTCTCCATTAAATGTATCCATTTTATGTTCAAGTTTTTGGTAATCAGTAGGAAGCATATCATGAATCTTATTTATCCAAACCATTCCTATGGAATCTTCTGTCGAAGTGATTGAGTCATCCATCATTGAACGTGAATGTACTTTGTTGATTGTTCCACGATAGGGTCCGTTTAAAAAAGGATCATACATTCTAGGCAAGCATTCTTGGTTTAGAATTGAATCATTGTACAATCTGGTCCTTTTTTCAAGCACATCTATAGTAAGAGCTCCCTTGTTTAGAACTTCTATTCGGTTTATGAATTCATTGCTCAAGCCGTACCTTTTTTGTTCATTGGTATAAACCCAATGATTATACAAATCTTCCGGGGATAGTTTTTCGGTCGTACACAAAGACATCTTTCTTTGCATCATTTCCAAAAAAATCGATAAACTGGGTGGATATGTAAAAGATATTATTTGTTTTCCATCAACTGGACATACGTGAAAAAAATATTGTGACATTTCATTTCTTACAGCATTTTGAAAGAATTTTTTTTTTATATATCTCAATGGACGATTACATCGTTTATAGTCGAAAAGAAGATTCACAAGAGGTTTTTCAAACCAGAAGAGGTCTTTATCTTCTTTCTCTTTAAGTATTTCTAACTTCAAAATTTCTTGCCTCTTTTTTTTTTCATGTAGTTTTTTTGGATCCTCCCTTTCTTCCGAACAAAGGGAAGGGTCTTCTTCGGTGGATCCCTCTTGTTCCTGTTTAGTCCCCTTCGTTTCGGAAGTTTTTTCTATTTCTACATCTGTTTCTTCCTCACTTTCCCCCCTTTCTTCCGTTTTTGAGGTTTCTTTCAGTTTCTTAGTGACAATAGGCGACGGTATTCTGCCTAAATAGTAGACACAGGTGATAAATAAGAGAATAGTAAAGATTCGAGCCATAGAATTTCTCAATTCTGACACAAGGTACTTATTAGATCGAATAAGTACATTCGAT